ATCAAAAAACTGAGTTAGCTCGGCTAACCCTCTTATACTCATGGTGAAAATCCCAGTATAAAAAATATCTATATAACCACGATTATATGACCAATTGTATATCAAACCTTTTATTTTGTCCAGAATAATTCTTTTAGGACCTCTTTTTAAAAAGAAATTAATTAAGCCCAAATTCTTTAAAGATGAATAAATAGATCCATAAAAAATAGATGCTATCAATAGTCCGAAAAAAGCTATACTTACTGAAAAAAAAGCATTTGACAAAAACCCATACCAATCCTCAGAAGAATTTAATTTTGGATGAAAAAGGGTTATTGATGGAGTTAACCATTTCGATAATAGATCCAAATCTATTACTTCGCCGTTAAAAGAAATTCCTATTGATCCAATGAACAAAGTAAATAGTACTAATACAAGTAGAGGAAATAACATAGTATTGCTCGATTCGTGAGGATACATATAAGTGTACCTATTTCTCAAGTAAGTACTAAAGTCTCGTATCTTACTTCTTACATTTTTGTCAATTTTCGATATATCTTTCGAAAAAAAACAAACCTTATTCTTATTCATTTTTGAAAAAAAGAAATTCCTATTGACTTTCTTCAGTGTCCCTTTTCCCCATAGAGATATTGAATAAAACGAGCTATTTTTTGTACTACTAAGACTACTATAATATTGAAAATGAATGCGCAAATACCCATCAAAGGTAAGTAAGTACATCCGAAACATATAAAATGCGGTTAATCCTGTTGTGAACCAAGCTATTAGTGCGAAAATTGGTGAGTACAACCAACTATCGTGAAGAATTTCATCTTTGGACCAAAAACAAGCAAGAGGCGGAATACCACAAAGAGAAAGTGTACCTAAAAAAAAAGTAGTTTTTGTAATTGGAACATATTTTGTTAAACCTCCCATAAGAACCATATTCTGACTTTTCTCTGATGAATATCCAACAATAGGTTCCATTGAATGAATAATGGATCCAGATCCCAAAAACAATAAAGCTTTAGAATAGGCATGGGTGATCAAATGGAATAAAGCAGCTCGATAAGAACCTATACCTAGAGCTAACATAATATAACCCAATTGAGACATTGTAGAATAAGCTAAACTTCTTTTAATGTCTCTTTGGGCAAGGGCCAAAGTAGCTCCTAAAAGTACTGTTATTATACCTACTAAACAAATGAGATTCATTATGTAAGGTATAACTATGAAAAGAGGAAGAAGCCGAGCTACAAGAAAAATTCCTGCTGCTACCATAGTAGCAGCGTGTATAAGAGCCGAAATAGGAGTGGGGCCTTCCATGGCATCAGGTAACCATACGTGAAGGGGGAATTGTGCGGATTTAGCAACTGCACCAACAAATAAGAAAAAGGCGCATAAAGTAGCAAATAAAGAATTGACCCCATTATTATGGATCAAGGTATTCACTATTTGGAACAAATCCCGAAATTCGAAACTACCAGTTATCCAATAAAATCCTAAGGTTCCTAATAATAAACCAAAATCTCCTATACGATTAGTTACAAAAGCTTTTTGACAAGCACTTGCTGCAACGGGTCGTGTGAACCAAAAACCTATCAATAAATACGAACACATTCCCACTAGTTCCCAAAAAATATAAATTTGTATCAAATTGGAACTAGTAACTAATCCCAACATTGAAGCATTGGAAAAACTCATATAAGCAAAAAATCTCAAATATCCTTGGTCGTGAGACATATAATTATCACTATAAATAAAAACCATGATTCCAACAGTAGTAATTAGTATTGACATAATAGAAGTAAGTGGATCGATCAAGTGTCCGAACTCTAATAAAAAATCATTATTGATGGTCCAAGACCATAGATATTGATAGGTCAAACTTCCATTTATTTGCTGAATAGACAGATTGGCCGAAAACCACATAGCTATACTTAGTAGTAAAACACTCGGGAAAGCCCACATACGACGAAGATCTTTTGTTGCTGTCGGAATAAGTAGAAGTCCAAATCCTATTGACATAGTAACTGGGAGCGGAAAAAGGGGTATTATCCATGCATATTTAGATGTATATTCCATAAGAAAACTAATTGTTCTTTTTTTTTCTTCTAATTGTTTCCGATTCACCAATTCTGATCTCTTTCGAAAAGAACAAAACAATAAGAAAAATAAAAAAAAAAGATATGAAAAAGATCAAATACAAATATTGGAATTCTGACTTTTTGTTTTATCAAATATTTGAAATAAAAGTTGCAATTGGTTGGTCAAATAATTAGTCAAGTTTATTACTTAGTTATTAATTAACTTGAAACTATAGAAAAGAAAGATCTTTCTGAAATAATCTGACATCATATGAGATTTTGAATAATTGGATTTTCCCTTTACATTAAATTCTAATTATGTAAAATGTAAAATTATGCAATTTAATTTATAGATATTATGATATATTTATATATTTAAGATAGATTTAAGTTTCTAGATTTCTTATATTACAGTTCAGTTACAGATTTCTTTATCTCTTTCGATTTTTTCTTTCTTTTTTTTTTTTTGAGCTTTATATATTTTCTATTTTTTTTAGACTTCATTTTAAACTTCTATCTTATATACATATATAAGATAGAAGATAATTCTAATACTAAATTCTAAGACTACTATATTCTTCTAATTAGAATTAGAATATTTTTTTATTTTGTATAATCTTTATCTTTATATAATATATAATCTTTTCTTTTATAGAATCTAATCTTTATCTTTATATATTTTTATAATTTTTTATCCTTTAATATATGAAATATGAAAATCTATATATATTCATACTATATTATTCTAGTATATACTAGAATAACTATATTACTTAGTATTTACTTTACTATTTTACTAATTTCTCTATTTAGATAAAGATTTTCTATTACTATATCTTACTATTTTATATGAATAATGAATATTTGTATATTTGTAATATTGTATATATTACTTTCTATATGAAAATATATATATATATATTTTCATATTATATATTAAATTATATATTAAATATTAATATGAAATTATTAATATTTTAAATTTACATTCCTTTTTTTTTTTATTCTTTTTGTATATTTTTTTTCTAAAACAATAGAATATCCAATACGTATGTAATTATTACATTATGCAAATATAAGAATGAAGATAGAAAATTGAAATCTATTTGTCTATTAAAATAGAATTGTTTTAGAAGATTTTTATTTTTTTTATTGATTTTTTTTCCTTTATTCTTTTTTTTTTCTATTTGTATGTTCTGATATTATTGAGGGAAATTTATGGAATAAGTATAGATAATGACTAATAAAGAGTAATTGATTTTGAACAATATATGTCTTTCACATACAACGATAAAAATGAGTCACCTACCTTTTGAATGGCAGTTCCAAAAAAGCGTACTTCTATGTCAAAAAAGCATATTCGTAGAAATCTTTGGAGAAAAAAAGGCTCTTTAGCGGCAGTAAAAGCTTTTTCTTTAGCTAAATCTGTTTCCACCGGACAGTCAAAAAGTTTTTTTGTGCGACAAAAAAAGTCTTGAAAAAATCTTAATTGACATGTCTCAAAGAACTTCCAATTTTCCATTTTTTATTTGGAAGGCAAATGATTCAAATTTACTAATTTATTGTGTATATTGTGTATTGTATTTGTATTTCACTTCTCCAGATTAGTCAGAGCTAGGTAATTTGAAAAATAAGAATATTTCTGTCTACTGGATTCAAAGTACTCAGTATTGTGTATTGTATTTTTTTTATTATCATTTTTTTAGATTTTGTAAAGTCTTTCTATATTTCTATTATGTTCTATTCTATTTATTGAAATTTCTATTGGTTGATATTGAATTCGTGAGATGCGTTTTTCTTTCCTATGAATTTTTCTATTTTGAAAAGCACAATTACGATAGACAACGAAGAATCTGAATATTTCATTATACTTTAGACTAAGGTGTTGGGTCTCAAAATCGTTAGAAAAAAAATTATGGATTTGATACCTCAACTGAAAACAAAACTATTGAGTTCTGACTGTTCTGGATAAACAAAAGCTAGGTTTCTAGTACGGAAAAGTTGATTATGAAAACTGAACTTACGAAGATACTAATTAAGTATTATTGATATTGAACATTTCAATATGCATTTCCATTCATATGGAAATGCATCTTTCTTAATTGTTTACTAAACTCTATTGAATATCGACAATTCAACAGGAATTTCCTATGATTCTTTAAGGCAAGCCGCCATGGTGAAATTGGTAGACACGCTGCTCTTAGGAAGCAGTGCTAGAGCATCTCGGTTCGAGTCCGAGTGGCGGCATAAATAATATAATAATTAATAATTCATATTATAGACACAATAGATCTAATAGAATATTAGAATCTAATTCTATTAGATTTAATTCCCGATTTCAATTATTTAATAGGGACCCTTTATTTATGATATTTGCGACCTTAGAACATATATTCACTCATATTTCCTTTTCGATCATATCAATTGTTATTATGATTCATTTGATGAACTTATTAGTCTACGAAATCGAAGCATTACGTAATTCGTCAGAAAAAGGGATGATAGCTACTTTTTTCTCTATAACAGGGTTTTTAGTTATTCGTTGGATTTCTTCGGGACATTTTCCTTTAAGTAATTTATATGAATCATTAATATTCCTTTCATGGAGTTTCTCCATTATTCATATGATTCCGTATCTTGGGAATCCTAAAAATGATTTAAGCGCAATAACTGCACCAAGTGCCATTTTTACCCAAGGTTTCGCCACGTCAGGTCTTTCAACTGGAATGCATCAATCCGCAATATTAGTACCTGCTCTACAATCTCAGTGGTTAATGATGCATGTCAGTATGATGCTATTGAGCTATGCAGCTCTTTTATGCGGATCGTTATTATCAGTTGCTCTTATAGTGATTACATTTCGAAAAAACATCGATTTTTTTTTTAGAAACAAGAATTTTTTAAGTTTAAGGAAGTCGTTTTTCTTTGGTGAGATGGAATATTTGAACGAAAAAGGAAGTGTATTAAAAAAGACTTCTTTTCTCTCATTTCAAAATTTTTACAAATATCAATTAATTCAGCGTTTGGATTATTGGAGTTATCGTGTCATTAGTTTAGGGTTTACCTTTTTAACCATAGGCATTCTTTCTGGAGCAGTATGGGCTAATGAAGCATGGGGTTCTTATTGGAATTGGGACCCTAAGGAAACTTGGGCATTTATTACTTGGACCATATTTGCAATTTATTTACATACTAGAACAAATCAAAAATTGCAAGACCAAGGCACGAAGTCGGCATTTGTGGCTTCTATAGGATTTCTTCTAATTTGGATATGCTATTTTGGGATCAATCTATTAGGAATCGGGTTCCATAGTTATGGTTCATTCCAATTAATATCTAATTAAATAAACTACATGAAGAATACATAAAAACATCGTCTGATACACAATGAAAATTTGTGCGAGTTTTTGAAAACCGTTTGAATGGAGGAATTATTCAAATGGTTCTCAAAAACTCTAGATGTATCTCATTACAATTTGAATTCACTCTTCTTTTTTTTCATTGTACAATGAAGAATCGTGAAAATAGGAAAGTCAAAGAATTCTAAGACTTTCTTTCCAATTAATGAAAATTCTTTATTATTGAATCTACAAAAAGAATTTTGATAGTAGAACTTGTATCTTGTCAACCGATAACGAGAGAACGAAATCAGGATAAATACCAATTCCTATTACAGGTAGAAAGATACAGATCAAAATAAATAGTTCTCGTGGTCCAGAATCAAAAAAATTCGAGTTTGGAATATTGAATAGCTTGTATCCATAGAAAATCTGACGTAACATAGATAATAAAAAAATAGGAGTTAATATCATTCCAATTGCCATTACAAAAGTAATTAACATTTTTGGCATGAAAAGATATTTTGGGCTGGTAATTATTCCAAAAAAGACTAAGAATTCTGCAACAAAACCACTCATTCCTGGCAATGCAAGAGAAGCCATCGAGAAACTACTAAACATGGTAAATATTTTTGGCATTGGGATAGATATCCCCCCCATCTCTTCGAGATAAACAAAACGTATTCTATCACAACTCGTTCCCGCTAAGAAAAAAAGTGCAGCACCAATCAATCCATGAGAGAGTATTTGTAAAATGGCTCCATTGAGTCCCATGCCAGTTAGAGAACCAACTCCTAGAATTAGGAAACCCATGTGAGATACAGAAGAATAGGCAATACGTTTTTTTAAATTGCGTTGACCGAGGGAGGTTGAAGCTGCATAAATGATTTGTATTATTCCTACTATAACCAACCAGGGAGAGAATCTAGAATGAGCGTTAGCTAATAATTCCATATTGATCCGAATCAATCCATATGCTCCCATCTTTAATAAGATTCCAGCTAAAAGCATACATGTACTGTAATGTGCTTCCCCGTGGGTATCTGGTAACCATGTATGTAGGGGTATCATCGGCGATTTGACAGCATAAGCAATAAGAAAACAAAAATAGAGTATTATTTCCAATGCTGCAGGATACGATTGATTAGCTAATTTTTCTAAATCTAATGTCGGTTCATTGGAACCATATAAACCCATACCTAGAACTCCTATTAAGAGAAAAATGGAACCTCCTGCAGTGCACAAAATAAACTTTGTAGCCGAGTAAAGGCGTTTTTTTCCTCCCCACATGGATAAAAGTAAGTAAACAGGAATTAATTCTAATTCCCACATGATGAAAAAAAGTAAAAGGTCTCTAGAAGAAAATGATCCTATTTGGCCACTATACATTGCTAACATCAAGAAATAGAAAAATCGCGGATTTCGAGTAACTGGCCAAGCTGCTAAAGTAGCTAAAGTAGTGATAAATCCTGTCAGTAAAATGGGTCCTATGGAAAGTCCATCGGTTCCCAGTCTCCAGTGAAAATCAAAAAGATTGATCCATTTAGAATCCTCCTTCAATTGGGTTAAGGGATCGTCCAATTGGAAATGATAACAAAATACATAGGTCATTAGAAGGAGCTCTAGGATACATATACATAGAGTATACCACCTATACACCTTATTTCCCCTATGAGGGAAAAATACAATTGAAGAACCCGCAAGTATGGGCAAAACAAGAAGTATTGTTAACCAAGGAAAATAACTCGTGATAAAGACAAGATAAATTTTGACGAGAAACCCCCGTGCTCGGGAGAAGAATAATAGATTTTCTTTTCTCGAGTACGGGCTTTGGTCGGTAAAGAGGAATCAAATGATTCAAGTGGAGTTTTTTGTCACATATCAATAAGAAAGACCCATGCTGCGAGTTGTTTCATGCCATAAATAAACACGGACACTCAAAAAATCCGTTGGACAAGCGGATTCACATCTCTTACAACCTACACAATCCTCGGTTCTTGGCGCAGAAGCAATTTGCTTAGCTTTACATCCGTCCCAAGGTATCATTTCCAATACATCCGTGGGGCAAGCTCGAACACATTGGGTACACCCTATACATGTATCATAAATCTTTACTGAATGCGACATTGGGTCTATAAATTCCAGTTTTGAACACAAAAGATTTTTGATCTGGTAAAATAAAATTCAAAAATGAAATAAATCATATAATTTCTATTGTAGACACCAGACGAATCAATGATTTATCAAAATTTGAAGAATCAATAGATTTGAAAATCTGTTTATGAGAAAGGGGCCAAGATACTTTGATTTTCGTTTCAATAACCATGAAATAGGAGTTGTACATACGAATTCAATTCATGTTCATTTTACTATATTTTTCTATTAATATGAAGATCTTAATTCTTATTGAATTTAGAGAATTTCTAGGAATCCATAAGTAATCCTATTCATATAGAAAATCTGAATTCTATCAAATCAAATAGAAATAATCTAAAATAGTCTAATTCTAACTAATTCTAATTTAGAATAAATTATTAAGTATTATTTAAGTATTATTAAGTACATTAGTACATTATATTAATATATATTTATATATTAATATAATGTACTAAACTAATATATATATATATTAAATATATATATATATTAAACATTTATATTCGTATAAATAGATTAATCTAAATTAAATTTAAATATAGAAATATTCTAGTATATAGAAATAGAATTGAAGATATGATGATCTATTATATATCAGATTCATACTAGATAGAATACGTTAGTTATTAGCTTAGTGATAGAATAGGTTAGTAGCTCTAGATCCTACATCTATATGAAAAAAGAGAAGAAAGAAAATAATAAGAAAATAATAAGAATAGAATATTCTATTGAATTCTTATTGCATGCTAATTCTATTATTCTATTCTTATTATTTATTCTAAATTCTAATTCTATTAGATTCTATTTCTACTGTATTAGATGTATTAGATGTATTGGATTATATTTTTATTTTAGATTCTATTTAGAATATTCTCAAAGTCTTATGTTTTGATTTCTATGTGAAAATAGAAGAATTGTAACTAATTATTCAACAAATTCGATTGATTGATACGAGTTGATTTTCTGTTACGATGTATAGACGAAACAATAGCTAGCCCAATAGCTGCTTCAGCAGCCGCAATGGCTATAACAAAGATTGAGAAAATTTCTCCTTTTAATTGCCGACTATCAAATATATCGGAAAATGTGACGAGATTGATATTCACCGAATTCAGTATAAGCTCAAGACACATAAGTGCTCTAACCATGCTTCGGCTTGTGATCAGTCCATAGATACCGATAGAAAATAAATAAACACTCAGAAAAAGTACATGCTCTAACATCATTGATAAATTCCTCATCAATCTCGATTCATTTCAATATGAACAAAAATTCAAATTAAACTGATTCAGCTGACTAGAATAGAAGAATTACAGAACAAAAGAAGATATTCACAGTAGATTGAAAGAAAATAGATTAAATCCATTTTCATTCTTTCATTCTCAAAATAGAAGTTCTTATTTCTTATTAGATTATTGACGAGCCATAGTAATTGCACCTATCAAGGAAACTAAAAGAATTATAGAAATGAGTTCAAAAGGAAGATAAAAATCTGTGGATAAATGAATCCCAATTTGTTGAACGTTACTTATTAAGTCCTGTTCTATAATCTGATTTGATCTTGTAGTCCGAAAAATTCCGGACCATGACGTATCTGGGATAGTAGTCATTAATGAAAAAAAAATACTTGTACAAACCAGTGAGGTGATCCTATCTCCAATGGTCCACAAATAGGAATCATTGGAATATTCTGAACTGTTCATGAACATCACAGCAAATATGATTAATACATTTATGGCTCCCACATAAATAAGGAACTGTGCGGCAGCTACAAAATAGGAATTCAATGAAATATAGAATAAGGATATACAAATAAGAACCAATCCCAATGAAAAGGCAGAATCAATGGGATTGGTAAGTAATACTACTCCCAGACCTCCTAATATAAGAACTGATCCCAGAAATACTACAAGAATCTCATGTATTGGTCCAGGTAAATCCATTATGAAAGAAAAGATAAATAAATAAGTCAAAATATTTCATGACCTTACTCAGGGGCCAGGAAAGGAACTATTTTTTTATATGATACCTTTCTAATTGAATGAAAAAAAAAGATGAATATCATTAGATAGATAAAAGAAAGTTCTTTGGCTAATCCTACTTTATTCCAAACCAAATCTTAGTAATTGGTAATCGTTCTTGAACCAAGGTCTTTTTCTTTTTTCATTTGAGTTGTTGAATCCATAACTAGAACTGTTTTAATTGTGTAATCTTCAATTATTGACATTGGTAACCGACCCAAAGAAATTTGATTATAATTCAATTCGTGACGATCATAAGTGGAAAGTTCATATTCTTCAGTCATCGATAAACAGTTTGTTGGACAATACTCGACACAGTTACCGCAAAATATACAGACCCCAAAATCAATACTATAATGAAGCAATTGTTTTTTCTTAATATCTTTTTTAAATTTCCAATCAACAATGGGAAGGTCTATGGGACATACGCGAACACATACTTCACAAGCAATACATTTATCAAATTCAAAGTGGATTCGACCACGAAAACGCTCTGATGTGATTGATTTTTCATAAGGATATTGAATAGTTACAGGTAAACGATTTGTATGGGATAAGGTAATTATGAAACTTTGTCCAATGTACCTTGCAGCTCGTATTGTTTGTTTGCCATAATTCATGAACCCAGTAACCATGGGGAACATATTATAGATATCCATGAATAAAATTGATGTTTCTTTCTCTTGGTTGAGAGAAGTTATGAATATAGAATATCCTTATTGTTTTCTCTTAATTTCTTCTTTTTATTTATAGTTTATAGTGAAACAAGTTGAGAAGAAGTTGTCAATAATAGATTACCTAGAGAAATAGGTAAAAGAAATTTCCATCCAAGATTTAATAACTGATCCATTCTCATCCTAGGTAAAGTCCATCTTGTTGTGATAGGAATGAACAGAAACAAATAAGCTTTAGCTAATGTAATAAAGATACCAATTGCTATTACAAAGACTCTAAACATTTTATTTATTCCAAAAAGTTCAGTAAGAGATATGTACGGAATAGAAAAATTCCACCCACCTAAGTAAAGAACTGTTACAAATAATGAAGAAACTAATAGATTTAGGTAAGAAGCAAGATAAAATAACCCGTATTTTATACCTGAATATTCGGTTTGATAACCTGCTACTAATTCCTCCTCTGCTTCCGGTAAATCAAAGGGTAATCTTTCACATTCTGCTAGAGAAGACATTAGAAAAACTAGAAACCCTATGGGCTGACGCCACAGATTCCATCCCCCAAAACCATATTTGGACTGTGCCTCAATTATATCAACTGTACTTGAACTGTTAGATAATTCTAGTCGATGATAACATCACTGCTCCCATCGCTATTCCAAAACCGTACATGAAACCTAAGCTTCATACGGCTCCTCTATGGCCACAAATAAATGTAAGGTAAGGACTGGTTCAGTATTATTGCTCTCCTTGGACCCTAGGTAAATAGAATGGAAAGATACATTGGGGGTTGGAGAGGCCTCAATTCGACCAATAAAATTCTGTCTGCTAGAATAAGAAAAAGCACTTCCGAATTGATCTCATCCCTTATAATGATAATATAATGAAAATAATCAAAATTTCTCTTTGTTCAGCAATAACTTAATACTTCAATCAAATACTCGTTATATTCATAAATAAAAAGAATTGGGCATTAGTTAATGAATCATGATAAGAATCCCCATATGCATATGTATGAAGAAACGAAGAACTCAATATTTTCTTATTATTCCCGTTTTATTCTTTTTTATTCTATTATTGTATTGCATTCTATTTGTCTTGTTCCTGTTCTTCTTTCTGAAAACTCAAAAAAAAAAAAAGGAAATAAAATAAAGGATTAATTCGTTCTTGATAGTCATTTCTTTAATCAGCGAATAGTAGCATACTCTAGATTGGAATCGTGGGGAAGTACTGCTTGATCATTTCTACCAACTTCAAGCCCTTATTATGATTCGTTTTATGCAAAGTTTTATGCAAAAACCCCTTTTTTTGATACCTTACATTATTTCCATTACTCATCCTTTGTGTACTTTGGTGTTCCTAACTACCCACTTCTTTTTGATTGATCCCCAGTATAGTAATAAATACAGTTGATCTTTTGCATCCGCTTCAAGATATGACGACTAATCAAATAATCTCAATCTTGGGGTAAACAACTTATGTTTACTTCAATTTCATTCTTGTACCTAGGGAATGAGATTTTTCTTTTTTTACTGCAAATTGAGGAGCAGTTTTGTTTCACTCATATAACTATCTGGTTTAACTCATCGAACTGAAATGTTGAATAAAAAAAATCTTTTTTTTTTATTTCATATTTACATATTGAATTCTATTTATATTGTATTGAAATTTCAATTCATTTCTTTTCTCTTTTCTAGAAAAGAGAGAAAAAAAGTTCATGTTCAAACGAATCGCACGTAGAGATATTGCTAACACACATAGAGTTAATGGTATTTCATAACTAATCGATTGAGCTGCAGCTCGTAGACCGCCTGAAAAGGAATACTTATTATTTGATCCATATCCTGACATAAGAAGACCAATGGGGACAATACTTGAAATGGCAATCCATAAAAAAACACCTATACTGAGATCCGCTAAAACAAGGTGATATCCAAAAGGAATTACTAAATAACTTAGTAGAATTGATATAACCCCTATAGAAGGTCCGACCCTAAACAAACGAATATTCCCTCTAGATGGAAGAAGATCCTCCTTCAAAAATAGTTTGGTCCCATCCGCTAAAGCTTGAAGAATTCCTAATGGGCCGGCATATTCAGGTCCAATACGTTGTTGTATTGCTGCGGATATTTTTCTTTCTAACCACACAATTACTAATACCCCCATTGTGATTCCTAAGACAAGGGTGAAAATGGGGACAAAAATCCATAGGAGTCCATAGACTTCTTTTAAGGATTCTAATATAGAAAAAGAATTGATAGTTTGTACTTCTGTCGTATCAATTATCATTTCAACGATCAACTTCTCCCATAATGATATCTATACTACCTAGTATCGTCATGATATCAGCCAATTTCATTCTTTTAACTAGCTGGGGAAGAATTTGCAAATTGATGTAGCCGGGTGGACGAATTTTCCATCTCCAGGGGAAAACGCTACTATCTCCTATTAAATAAATTCCTAATTCTCCTTTTGGGGCCTCTACCCTTACATAAAGTTCTTGTTTTAACAATTCAAAATTGGGTGAAAGTTTTTTAGTAATAAATCTATATTCAAAATTATTCCATTCGGAATTCTTTGTCCTATGAAAGCGGCGGTTTTCTAAATTTTCATAAGGTCCTCCAGGAATTCCTTCTAGAGCCTGTTGAATGATTTTTATGGATTCTTGCATTTCACCGATTCGTACTAAATAACGAGCTAATGTATCGCCTTCTTTTTGCCATTTGACTTCCCAATCGAATTTATTGTAACACTCATAACGATCAACTTTACGAAGATCCCATTGGATTCCAGAAGCTCGTAACATTGGTCCTGATAAACCCCAATTTATTGTCTCCTCCCCACCAATAATGCCCACTCCTTCAACTCGTTCCAAAAAAATGGGATTTCGCGTAATGAGTTTTTGATACTCAAAAACTTCTGTTAAAAAATAATCACAGAAATCAAAACATTTATCTATCCAGCCATAAGGTAAATCCGCAGCTACTCCTCCGATGCGGAAATAATTATGCATCATCCGCATACCTGTGGCGGCTTCGAATAGATCATATATCAATTCCCTTTCTCTGAAAATATAGAAAAAGGGAGTCTGTGCACCGATATCGGCCATAAAAGGGCCAAGCCATAACAAATGGGAGGCTATACGGCTCAGCTCCAACATAATCACTCTTATATAACTGGCCCTTTTAGGCACTTGAACACTTTCCAATCGTTCTGGTGCATTTACTGTTATTGCTTCTGTGAACATAGTAGCTAAATAATCCCAACGTGTTACATAAGGCAAATATTGTATAATTGTTCGGTTCTCCGCTATTTTTTCCATCCCTCTGTGTAAATAGCCCAATATAGGTTCACAGTCAATAACATCTTCACCATCCAGAGTAACGATCAGCCGAAGAACACCATGCATTGATGGGTGGTGAGGACCCATATTGACTATTATGAAATTTTTTCTTGTAGCCGGTACAGTCATATTTTTTTTCCTTAATTCATTATTTCATGAATTTATTCAACTAAAAAATCGAATACTAATAAAAAAAGAATAAAAAAATAAAAAAGAACAAGGATAATAATAAGAAAATAATAAGAAACTCAAATAAGAAATTCAAATTAAATTAACGAATTTTCGGTTCCCGAATATCTAACTTATCCATTAATTTCTTATAACGCACTTTCTTTTTCTTTGACAAATAAGTCAATAATCGTTGACGTTTTCCCAGAATTCTTCGTAGACCCCTTTGCGATAAAAAATCTCTTTTGTGCAATTCTAAATGTGAAGTAAGTCTCCGTATCTTACTGGTGAAATGGAATACTTGAAATTCAACAGATCCACTATTTTCTTCTTTTTCTTCTTGTGTAATAACTGAGATGAATGAATTTTGGACCATAAATGAAAATTTCTATCTTTATTTTCTGTGAATTTTACCGATCAGGAAAAAGAATAATATTTCTTATGCCAGTTATTTTCATCTAGTATACATCAAAATTGGATTTCATTCATATATTACTTTGTTTTTTTTATGTGATTTATGTGTTTATGTTTTGTATATTTGATCCAAATCAAATATACAAAACATATATGTATTCACGAAAGAGAACAATTTCTTTTTACTTAAAAAGGATTCCGCTCCTCCTAGTGAAAATTGATACACTATGAAATCAGCATCATCATCATGTATTAGAATGTTACACAGTGTATATATTTTGGCTTTCATCTACCGAATATGTTACACGATATGTAGGAAATCCACTATAAATTCTTTAATTTGTCATTGGAATTGAATTCATTCTGAATTTTGAATACATATGTATTCTTGACATACTGAAACGACTGCTGTTATTGGTATCAAACCAATAGCGATTCATACAAGCTATATCTTCTAATCGATAATTGGGCCAAAGAAACAATTTGAATTTCATGAAATTTTTTCCATCTGTATTAATATGTTTGTCCTCATTCAAAAATTGACCACAGTTTCTTATTTTGTTTTCATTGCAAAATCTTGGATTTCTATCCACAACATTCCAATTCTGGGAATTTAAACAAATTCGAATTCGAAATTCTCTCCGACGTCTGGGAGATAGAATATTTTCAGGAACAAGGAAATCATAATGATTTTTGTCTCCACTCCAAAAAATGTTGCTGTGTTGTGCAATGGATTTTTCAAACCCCCCTTTCTCACTATATCTTTTTTTTGTGTATTTTTTATTTGTTTGGTGCTTCTTATTATCGACCAATGAAATATCTATAGTTTGATATATAATAGATTTTCCGTCCCTTCTTATAGATAGACAAATTGGTTCAATAATCAATATTCCCTTTCTTATCAATTCTGCAAGAACTAGGTCCTTTTGAATCAGCATTTCGTCTAGATTTATTTCACCTCTTTGAATCGAGGATATAGCAATTTCCTTTAGATTTATCAGTCTAAGTAGGAGACAATATACCCTGATATTTTTCATTATTTTTTTATTCAAAGGATTAGCCCATCTTAATTGAAAAAGAAAATATTTTTTCAAAAAGGAATCTAGTTCCATTTCATTTTTATATTGTTTTTTTTTTCTACCCTTTTTCATTTCTAATCTTGCGTAATCTTCTTCAACAGCTTTTTTCTTTTTTTGTTTTAGTAGATTCGATACAAGATTTCCTTGGCCCTGTTGTTCGTGTTCTTCCTGCTTGGAATTTCCTAATTCAAGATCTTTTTTTTTATTAGATGATATATGAAGATTTTTCTTTGGGTTTACGTTACTATTTTTACTTTTTTCATTTCTAGAAAAATGAAAAAAGAGTGATTTGATTGGGATGATCCAAGGTTGAATCTTATATACATCAAAAAGTAGCACAAATTCTGGGAAGAACCAAGGTTCTAGATTGGATATAGTATCATGATTTGATGCGGTATCATAGAACCTTTCTTGATTCATTCCCATGCAATCAAAAAAGGTTCTTTTTTGATTGCATGGTTTGATCTCTTGATGAATCGTAGGAGAGAAAAGATCTTTTTTTTCCATTTTGGGTAAATTCTTAATTTCAGTCTTAGTATTTTTCTGAATATTGATGCCAATATGTGCATTGGTCCAGATCTCAATATTATTTCTAAAACAAAGATGAAGAATTTTACAATCAAAATATTTTCTATCCAAATTTGTATTCCTATCAATAAGATATCCTTTTTCTAGATAATCATTACTAGGTATACTTACCAATACATAAAATGATTCAGGTTTCGATGTATTTAAATGATATGGAATTTCTGGGTCCCCGTTTATTTCTAATGTTGATCCAGAAATGTATGAATTAGGGGTGCTTATGTATTTATATGATAAAAGATCATATCTGTAATGTTTTTTCCATTTGTATTTTTGACTCATAAATGAATTCGCTGCATAGTCATTTTTTTTTATGGAATGAATGAATTGGTATTTTTGATATAAATCCAATTGGATTGATTCCTTGTTTTGAATCATACGACGTTGATTGATTCTATTTCGCCATTCTTTAGGTACTAATCGAAACCTTCTTTTTTGAGAGAAATCGTATTGATAATGACCTTTTAACCAGTTTTTCCATTCGTTCATTACATATGTATGAATTTTTTTATGTCTTGATTTGGAATTAAATATTCCGTGTATCATACAATAGTCTTTTAATTTATCCTTAAAAAAAGGATAGCTCCCTTGATATTGAAGTACAGGTCTCAAGTGATACTGATTTAGTAATTGGTTAAGTAATTGGGTTTGTGATAATTTGTAAAATACATATGCTTGGGACAGGGAAGATAAGTTCCAATAAGTATTGGAATTTTGATTCCTATTCTCAGTATTATCAGTATTTGAAAACAATTTTTTTATAGTCAAAATGAAATTCATTGTATTTTGATTTGTTTCATCAATTCCTTCTTGTTCTTGATTTCTTTCATTGTTGTAAATGGATTTATTAAAGATCTTTTTTGTTGATTCAAAGAAAAGTTGTGCATTTATCTTAGAAATGGTAATGGTACATAGCAAAATATCTATGTATATTTTTTCAATTAATGATTTGATAAAGTAGTGTGATTTACGCATTAATCGGATATTTTTCCTTTTTAAGATTTTCCAAATATGTTTCTGTGAGCCCGATCTTTTATTATCATAAATTAAAACTATTTCTTTTTTTTTCTTGTCTTTTGCGGTTCGTTCAATTTGATTCCTGATTTTGATTGTCTTATCAGAAAGATCTTCCATTCTTCTTTCTATTAGTGAATAATTGAACCAATTCATCGTTCGAATTAGAACGGGCGATTGGCGAAGAATCTGATTATTTCTTTTGAAATCTTTTTCGTTTTTGTTCGGTTCATATACTTTTTCTTTCCTCAATTCAAATAAGAAAATTGGATTGACTTTCTCCATGTTTTTCATCATTAGTTTGATAACTCGAACTATTTTGATGACCCATTTTGTTTTTTCTTCTCGAACTTTTAGAAAGGATTTTTTTTTTTTCTTTAAAAATTTTAGAACTTGTAAAAATTTCTTTTTCACCTTTTTCTTTTTTTTTTCGAGTTCTTTATAAATAGGTTTAAAAAAAAAAGGTCGTTTTCGGGGAGAACCAAAGGGAAGTTCCGCTTCCATTCCCCAGACTGTTAAAAAACAAAAATTTGTTTTTTTATCTTTTTTTTTTATTGGATCTCTATGATGAGATCGTACCTTAGATTTTTGCCAAGGTTTTAGACAGAAAGGATATAGAATCTTTATCTGAATACCGTCTGTTAACCAATCTTGGGGAAATTCGGTTTCTGATAATTGAACACCATTATAGGTGCATTTAATATGCATTTCTCTATTCCATGCCTTGAAATCCTCGTACCACTCGGGGGATTGGAATAATAACATACTGAAAAGATTTTTAGCTATTATTAATGAAGGCAATATAATGTATTTTCTAAGAAAAGATTGGGTTACTAACATCAAACCTCTTATTGCTTGAGTAAATATAAAGGTATCCCAAGCTTCTGATATTTCTATCCGTTCATTTATATATTTTTTCTCCTCTTTCTCCTTTTCTTTTTTTGTATCTTCATTTTCCAAATCAAAATCGGAAATTTTTAATTCTGATTCTTGTTCTCTCCCCATCCAATTCCTCAAAATGAGATTCTTCATTTCGTTGATATCAAAAGACGAAAAAAAAGATGTTTTGTCTAGCCGATCCACAAAAAGCGGGGAATTTACATTTACTTGAAAGAGGTCCCAAATAACTGTTTTACGTCTTTGAGCACGCATGGATCCTTTGATTAGATTGCGACGAAAATCCGATTGTTGGGAGTAACGTATCAAAGCCACCTCTTCCTCTTCCGTTTGATCATCATTTTTATCATTGTTACTAGTATTCTTAGTACTCGAAATAGAATTGGTATTCTGATCATTATCGTTATAAATTACCACACGTTTGGCTCTTCTTGAATGAATATCATGATCTTCTTCCACCAATTCTTCTTCACTTTCTTCTTCCTCTTCTTCCAAATCATCGGTTAATTTGTATGACCATCGAGAAACCTCTTTACTGACTTCTTCTATTCTAATTCCAATAGATTTCTTTTTCATTGTTTTTTGATCTTTTGCATGCGTTGTAATTACATCAAATACAAATTGCAACGATTTTGCTTGACTTTCTGAATCAATTCCCTTTTCTTCTGTAGAATTCAAAAATGATTGACGGTAGAGTTCTACGGAATCATTAAGAACGGAATCCTTCAGAAGTAGATCATGAATCTTATTTATCAAAAAAATTTCTACTAAATCTTCTGTATCTGTATAAGGATTCATGATTGCACGTGAATATAATTTTTTTCTCATTCCTCGATATGGTCCGTTGAAAAAAGGATCATATGCTTTTGGCAAGCATTTTTTTTTATTTTCATCATCGCATAATATGGTTCTTTTTTCAAGCATATCCAGACTCGTGGATTCCTCATTTTTTTCTAGAATTTTGATTCGTCTTCTCAATTCATTGTTCAAATTACACTTTTTTTTTTCATTGGTATAAATCCAAGAATTATAAAGATCTTCGTCATATAGTTTTTCTATTATGTACAAAGAAATTCTTCGTTCTAGCATTTCCGAAAAAGTCGATAAACTGGGCGGATATGTAAAGGATATTATTTGCTTCCCATCACTTGTACATGTAAAAAAAAAAAATTGTGACATTTCATTGCGTAAAGCATTTTCTAATTGATCATTTTTTATATATCGTAATGGACGATTCCACCGTTTAGAATCAAAAAGAAAAGAGACAAAAGTTTTTTCAACCCACTCAACCCAAAAAGTTCTTTTCTTTTTTTCTTCTTTCAGTCTTCCCAATTCCCAATTCTCTTGATGGGTCTCCAGATCAGAATCTTCGTAAACTGGGCTATCTTGATAGCGTGCCTCTTGAAAGTGAAATTCATCCTTTGTTTTTTCCTTTCCATTCACTCGGATCTCTTCCGTTTCATCTATTTTGTCCAGATCCTCCTTTTCTTCCGAACAAAGGGAAGGGTTTTCTTCGGTGGATCCCTCTTGTTCCTGTTTAGTCTCCTTCGTTTCGGAAGTTGTTTCTACATCGCTTTCTTCCTTTCTTTCTCCCCCTTCTTCCGTTTCTGAGGTTTCTTTCTCTTTCAGTTTCTTAGTGACAATAGGCGACGGCATTCTGCCTAAATAGTAGACACAGGTGATAAATAAGAGAATACTAAAGATTCGAGCCATAGAATTTCTCAATTCTGACACAAGATACTTATTAGATCGAATAGAATGATTTTGCCGTATCCAGAATAATACCAATCCAACCCATTTCATGAATAAAATGTGACCAATTAACCAACCAACAAAACTACTTGTTAAAAAGAAAATCTTGTTGTTGCATCGAAACATATAAATGTTGACTAATCTGGCTAACGTGGAACTTGGTAAAATGAAATGGTTGAATAATTGAAAAATTAGATTATTCAGGAATACACATTGAATGCTGAGATTACGCATTGAATTTCTGGTAGTAGATCCATAATCAAAAAAGTTTTTGTGATTGTTCCAGAAGAAATGAAACAAAAGATACGGTAGAACTAGGACAGTTATTGTATGAGGTCTACCCAATGCTAGATGCAGAGGCGCATAATAGATCGATATGAACATCATGAGCTGTCCCGCAATAAAACCAGTTGTTGCTGATACCTCCTTCTCGGTTCCTTCTTCCATAACCCGAGCTCGGAGAAGGAAGAGATAAGAGGGCCCTATGGAGAA